CCCATATTCCAGGGCCATACAAACCTGTTACATGAAATGCGCCAAAACCAAAACAAGCCACCCCTGAAAGAAATAAATGAATTCCAAAAATCTTGGGCAAATCCAAAGAGGGTTTTCCTGTACGTTCATCAGTAAATATTTCTAGATCCCAATACACCCAATGCCAAATAGCTGCTAAGAAGCACAAGCCAGAAAACACAATATGCGCTCCGGCCACACCTTCGTAACTCCAAATGCCTGAATTCGTTACAGCCCCCCCTGTGATACTCCAACCACCCCACGAATTAGTTATTCCTAAACGAGTCATGAAGGGTATAACGAACATACCTTGTCTCCACATTGGATCAAGAACGGGATCAGAAGGATCAAAAACGGCTAATTCATATAGAGCCATTGAACCGGCCCAACCAGCAACCAGAGCTGTATGCATTATATGGACAGCAATCAACCGACCGGGATCATTCAATACAACGGTATGAACACGATACCAAGGCAAACCCATGGAAATACCCCTTTTTATCAAAGAAAGATAAAGACTATGTAACTTTATTGCATTTTAAAAACGATACTATGGACCCCCCCCCTCAGTGGATTCTCTCCGAGCAGGAGATAATATTTGTTCTCTTCTGCTGGCAATAATAAAACAATTCTGTTCGTAGGAACAAAGAGAAGCAGATCTATTCTATACCCGATAAGACCCAATACGCAATGGGGGGTTGAGCCCATTTTCTATGAGTGAATCCATCCATACTTAGTCATCATTCGAAAGACCTATTTGTAATAATTTGAGTTACTTTATTAATTCTGTCTTCCTTTCTGACCATGGCTAAAATGAATAACGGCCAATTTTTATGAAGACAATTAAACCCATTATTACGTTTCCACATCAAAGTGAAATATAGTACTTCATTTTTTGTTAATGCCTATTGGTGTTCCAAAAGTACCTTTCCGAAGTCCTGGAGAGGAAGATGCATCTTGGGTTGACGTATAGTGCGGCTTGTCAGATATATTGGGTCATATGGGATTTCCCCGTTCTCTCCCTCGATCGAGATATCCCTTGTTTCACCCAATCAATTTATTTAAAATTTGGAGCGTGAAGTGCAATTAGATCCGTTTTGGGGGGATCCACCATCTCAATAAAACTTATTTATGGTTGGCTTGGTTGGACCAAGAAAATGAAGTATCCAGGCTCCGTTTAGAAAAAACCCAATTAGTAATAGATCGGCGATTACTACTTGTATCATAAACGATTTTATTATGAAATATTAAATTAGAAAGAGGGGTGATCTCAAAGTGTTAATTAATCGAATAGAATAATATGCTGAATACCTCAAATATTTGACGGAAGAAAGACATCAAATGAATTCAAAAAAGAAGTGGTATTGGGAGCATTTATCCTATATGTGCAAATAGAAATCGGGGAAATCTTTACCTGGAGTAGAGCATAAACCTAAAAAAATGGAAGGGGCCCCTTCAGGAACAAGAAAATTACATCGTAATTTGGATTGGATCTCGATGAAACACTATATCAATGAGAAGTTTGTTTGGTAAGTGTAGTGAATTTAGTATTATAGGTTATAGGAAAACGAGCAAAAACTTATCTTTTTTTTTATGGAAGAAAAAAGGGTTCCTTTGTTAAAAGTTAGATAGAACCTACTTTAAGCCAAAATAAAGGGGCTAGAATCTTATACATTGATATTTTTTACGCGATTTTTTGAACCGTATGCCTCAAAAGGTGCATGTACGGTTCCTAAGGGATAGTTTTTTATCCTAATCAACCGACTTTATCGAGAAAGATTGCTTTTTTTAGGCCAAGAGGTTGATAGTGAGATCTCAAATCAACTTATTGGTCTTATGGTATATCTCAGTATAGAGGATGATACCAAAGATCTCTATTTGTTTATAAATTCTCCCGGAGGATGGGTAATACCCGGAGTAGCTATTTACGATACTATGCAATTTGTAAGACCAGATGTACATACAATATGCATGGGATTGGCCGCTTCAATGGGATCCTTTATCCTGGTCGGAGGAGAAATTACCAAACGTCTAGCATTCCCTCACGCTTGGCGCCATTGAGTTTTTTATTTGAAAGAAAAAAAGACTATGCCTTAGCAGGAATATTAAGTAATAATAGCATGGCACTTCGAATTTGATATGAGAAAACTCTCTTTTTTTTTTTTTACATTAAATTATGTATCGAAAGAGTAGTATGAGATAATAAGATATTCCGATTTTATCTTATCTATGGGGAGTCCATTTAAGCGTCACAAACTTTTTTTTTTATTTTCACACCGGAAGGGTTTTAACAATATTTATTTTTTATAGAAAAGATTCATTTTTTGCCTTAGCTCAAAAAAACTTTGGGATTGCTGAATCACAGACGAAATAAATATATAAAGCAACGGAACCATCATAGTATTTTTTAACTCCCCCGAAAGGAAACGAAAGGAAGGGTGGTAATTGGATCATTTACCGATCTGCGTCTGATAGATCCTAGATTTTCTCTTTATTGACTGTAAGGTAAAAGTAAATTCCATTAGAGAGCCGTATGCACTGCACAAAAAATGCCCGTACGGTTCTTCACATTTTTTTTTCACCTCATCATCCTGCAAGATAGAGAAACCATTTATTTAGCATCAGGGTAATGATTCACCAACCCGCAGCCTCTTTTTATGAGGCACAAACGGGAGAATTTATCTTGGAAGCGGAAGAACTACTGAAACTGCGCGAAACCATCACAAGGGTTTATGTACAAAGAACGGGCAAACCCTTATGGGTTGTATCCGAAGATCTGGAAAGAGATGTTTTTATGTCAGCAACAGAAGCCCAAGCTCATGGAATTGTTGATCTTGTAGCGGTTGAATGAAGGATTTCGCTGAAATCCCTACTATTGGTGTGTTGAGATTTTCTTTATATTCTTACCGGGTTTAATATTCAATTAAATATATTTCTAAAGAAAAGCGATTCATAATCATCCGGTTAGGATCGATCTCAACCAGCCTATTATGTATACGATACAGCATGCCAACCATTAAGCAACTTATTAGAAACACACGACAGCCAATAAGAAATGTCACGAAATCCCCCGCTCTTCGGGGATGTCCTCAGCGCCGAGGAACATGTACTAGGGTGTATGTGCGACGCGTTTAGATCATGAGCTAGGACTGGGACACAAAAAAAAGACAGACTGTATGTTTCCAGTATCAATGATCAATCAATACCAGTGAATAGGATAGAAATAGAATATGAATAGGATAGGATACAATGGAAGAATTCCACTCACTATCTACAAATCAAAAAGATCCTTTATCTCCCTGTGTATTCAATTTATGGTTTCCATTGGTGCAAATCCAATCACCGGAATTTAAGATGAGAAGCAATTCCCCTTTGGTAAGAAATGGTTATCCATTAAGCGGGGGAAATATATAAGCAGAAAAATGATGTTCCCACTCTTGCAAAAACGGACTAACAGGGTCAGCTACCTAGCTAACTTTCATAATTAAATACCGTTACTGTATGGGTTAGATCTCATTGTGAAAGACCTATTACTAAATAATCTAATTCATGGGTAGAGCCAAAGGATGTGAACTGTACAAGTTACCAATAATATTGATTAAATGAAGGAAGGGGTTCCGGTGTATAGAAAGGACCTCACCGTTTAAGAAGTAACCATAGAAACGATGGAACCACTATTTCTTTATCCATTTAAATTTTATTTTTATATTTACTATGTTTTGCTAGTATCAATCAAATTTTTAGTTAGCGATGAAATGCAAAAATATATATATATAGTGGTCGGGGAGGTTATAGTAGCCAAAGCCATTGGAATTTTTATTTTATACATTGGAAGAATCTGTTTTGTTATTAATCGACCAGTAAAGAGGAAAATAATAACTAAAAGAACGGAAATCGATTAGTTATTCATCAAAGTTTCATTTATTCAATGACCAGAATTAGACGAGGATATGTAGCTCGTAAACGTCGAACAAAAATCCGTTTATTTGCATCAAGCTTTGGGGGGGCTCATTCAAGACTTACTCGAACTATTACTCAACAGAAAATAAGAGCTTTGGTTTCTGCTCATCGGGATAGAGATAGGCAAAAGAGGGATTTTCGTCGTTTGTGGATCACTCGGATAAATGCAGTAATTCGCGAAAATAAAGTATCCTATAGTTATAGTAGATTCATAAATGATCTGTACAAGAGTAAATTGCTTCTTAATCGTAAAATACTTGCACAAATAGCTATATTAAATAGGAATTGTCTTTATATGATTTCTAATGAGATCATAGAGGAAGAGGATTGTAAGGAATTTACCGAAAAACTTAAATGACATTCCCCGGAGAATGAACTCCGGGAAGATATAGTATAAATTAGTATAAGAAAAAATTGATAAGATGATAAAGTCGTCAAAATGAGTGAACGCGCGCAAACAAAAAAACTTTTATCCTTCCCCGATTCTTTGATTCTTTTTTTTTTTATTACAACACGAAAATAAAATTTAGATTTTTTTATTTTTCGAACAAAATATCCATCTGGGTTTGAGTTCATATCATATTGGAATTTTGATTTGATTGAAGAGTAAGCCTATTTATTTCTGGTTCTAAAACCAGTAGTTCTAGTGGTCGACTCGGTTCTTTCAAACTGTTTCTCGTTATTAAGAAAAGGTAACAAAGATAAAATGCGAGCTTGTTTTATAGCAATAGTAATTAATCGTTGTTGTTTCAAGGTCAATCTATTCACGCGTCTAGATAGAATTTTTCCTTGTTCACTAATAAACCGACTAATTAAACTCATATTTCTATAATCAATTCGATCCCCCGATTGGATCGGGGGCAAACGCCTACGAGAAGATCGTTTGGATTTAAGAAAGGGTCGCTTGGATTTATCCATGGTTTGTTTGTTCCTTATCCCAGAAAATCCTATTTCTTAGTTCTAATTCTTTTTTTTTTAGATCCAACTGAAATAGAAGAAATAGAAATTAGGATTTACTTTAGTTATATTAAAATATATATTATATATATAATATGTCATTTTTAATGTTCCTTGGAAGAGTGACAAACAGACCTGCATTCGATCTATTTCTTTATCTCCCCATGAACCGTATGTTTGTAACAATAGGGACAGAATTTTTTCAATTCCAATCGACTCGGCGTATTGTGTCGATTCTTTTGGGAAATATATCTGGAAATGCCCGTTGATTCTTTATTAACCCCGTTTCGGACACAACTGGTACATTCCAAAATAACCGTTACTCGGACATCTTTACTCTTGGCCATGAACCCCCTTTGGTTTTTGATTCGCTCAACTCTTCCATTTTTTCGATCTGAAGCGAATAAGAAAGGAACAAAGAAAAAATAGAAGTTGCTAACTCTAAATCGAATTATGAAAGATTTCGTTGCAATCACTAGAGTAATAGTAAATAAATAGTAAATAATAAGGAATACAATTATTTCAAACTATATTTCTAATTGCAGTACAGTATCTTATTTAACTATTTTGTATGATACTGTTGCCCTAGGAGCACATTTCCATTCCCGTTCTCACTCTATTTTAAGTCGGAATTTTCGCTGAGATTGAATAGACTTTAGTCTTTTTCAAAAAAAAAATAGCAATTAATTAGTTACAGCTATTTGGTTTGATTGTATCTCTAATCCCCTTCCCGTATCAATAACTAAAATGAAAAAAAGGGGAATGTCAACGCATCGGGGAATAAACGATTGATCTCTATTAATAAACCTGCTAAAGATCCGAACCATAGAGTACTTAGTACTGGTGCCACGGAAAGATATGTTTTTAGATCTCGCATTGAAAATCCTCCTTCTTTTTGTTTTTAACGTCTCATATGGGTATATATAAGTCTTTTATTATTTTATTATATGTTATACAATATGTTATATGACATGAGCCCCCCCAAAAAAGAAGAAATGACAAAAAAATGGTGTATATCAACGGAAGAAATAACACTATGGAAAAGAAGACAGGGATTCTCTACAATGAAACTGTAGACCAATTGAAAGGGATGTAGCGCAGCTTGGTAGCGCGTTTGTTTTGGGTACAAAATGTCACGGGTTCAAATCCTGTCATCCCTATCTATTCTATTACTTTAAGTTCTCCTATGAGCAGTAAGGAGGAATAAATTGAGATCAATCAAGGTGTATTGGGGTTAAAAAAAATTGTGATTAAGAAAGCGCTCTTAGTTCAGTTCGGTAGAACGTGGGTCTCCAAAACCCGATGTCGTAGGTTCAAATCCTACAGAGCGTGCGTGATTCTGTTCTTGTTAGGTCAAATTCCACTGAAATAAGGTCGCTAACTTCAACAGCAATCAGAATTTGACCTCCTGTGGATTAAGGAGGAGGTCACTAAAAAAAAAAAAAGGATTAATTTAATTAATCAAAGGTCGGACTGATCACCGCGCCTGTATTGTAAATATGCAGTTACAAATAATCCAGCCAAAGTAATCGGAATTAAACCTAATACGATTCCAAATAGAAAAACTTCAATCATTTAAATTTGTTTGGAAAGGGAAAAAATATAAGTAATATCTATCCCTCAATATTAATATTAATCCGAATTGCCCATAAATCTCAATGACTAATAATTGGCAATTGACACGGTAAGGAACTATAGAATACATGGAATCCTAAAGAATCTTTTTCTAGATTGTTCATTCAATTTTTTAAAAATCAATTTATTTAAAATTTTAAATAAGTCGTATCTTGCTTAGACCAATAAATAAAGCGGAGGTTATAGTTGAAGCCGCTAGTAGAAAACCGAAATAACTAGTTAGAGTAGGCATAAAGGAGCTAAATGAAATATGTTCTTTTTATACATATGGTTAAAAAGCACTTACCTAAGTTTAAATTTTTGAAAGAAAAGATATATAGAATACAAAGATAGAATGACAGGGGTACAAAAAGAAATGGATTCATCATCTGTCGATCCCGTAATTCCGAATCAAGAGAGTTGTTGGACAACTTCCTGAGTAAACAAATATAAAAATAATAATAACTGTCTTGTGTAACTTCATTGAAAAACGAAACTCTCTTTGAATCATTATGGAATAAAAAAATAAAATTATTTTATTTTTTCGTTTTCTATTTTAGTTAGAACATAATCTCGTTGAGTTTAATTTTAACTCATTAGATTCCCTAGTAGGTTCAGTCACCTAATATCTCTCACAATCAGATCACTCGAAAAAATAAAATCCTTAATTTGTTTAATCCAACTAGATTCTAAGACTAGTAATTTCTATTATTTTATTTTTTTTAGATTCTCCATTTAGTCTTTCTATATTATAAAGACCATCCTTGTATTTAGGTCAAGAAAGAACTTTTAGATCTAATACAATACAACAATGCGCATATCCCTAATTTAGTACACTTATTTTCTTCGTTTTTTTCTTTCTTTCGTCGAATACTATCGACCACTCTTACCTTTACCGGACAGCTAAGCAATTATTTCAAATAAACAAAAAAAGAGTCCAAACAAACCTCT